AATAAGATGCCTGAATAAAGGGCTATTTTGATAGAATAGATAATGTAGTAATACTACTCTTATTATATTTTTTAGAATTAAACTAAATCTTAAGAAATCAAAATTCTTAGTGCTTCATACACTAAAATATAGAAAGATAAGCTAAATAAGCTATTAGGTTCATACCCTGAACATAGAAGTAATAATCTTCTTCTTTCTAGTGACAAAAAACTCAAGTAAACTTCTATTCTTTTCGACAATAATTATTGGAACAATAATAGTATTAAGATCAAATAATTGACTTAGAATATGAATAGGATTAGAAATTAATATAATTTCATTTATCCCATTAATTTCTAAAAGAAAAAATAATTTATCATCAGAAAGAATAATATTATATTTTCTAGTACAAAGTATAGGATCTGTATTATTTTTAATAATAATTATCACAAATTCATCAATTATAATCTCTCCTACAATAATTAATGATATTATTAATATTGTAATAACATCAAGACTACTATTAAAAGTAGGTGCAGCCCCATTTCACTTTTGATTACCAGAAATTATAGAAAAAATAAATTGAATAAGATGTATAATTATTATAACATGACAAAAATTAGCACCTTTAACTATTTTATCTATAATATTAGACACAAATAACTTTATTATAATTATTGCAATTACAAGAACAACAGTGGGAGCTGTTGGAGGATTAAATCAAACATCAATACGAAAAATTATAGCATATTCATCAATTAGACACTTAGGATGAATACTATCTTGTATAAAATTCGAAAACGAAATATGAATAAATTACTTAATTATTTATGCAATAATTGTAATTATAACAACTATGATATTTAATTATTATTCAATATTTTATTTAAATCAAATAAATTTAAATTCTAATTCAATAATAGAGAAAGTTATATATTCGAGACTAATATTAAGAATAGGAGGATTACCTCCATTTCTAGGATTTTTACCAAAATGAATAGTAATCCAGGCTATAATAAGAAAAAGAATATATTTAGTATTAACAATTATAGTATTAACAACACTAATTACATTATTTTATTATTTACGAATAATTAGAACTATCATTATAATTAACTCAACAATAAGAAAATGAAGATTAAAAATCAAAAATCAAAATAAATTTATACAAATTATATTAATATTTATTAACACTATATTACCTATAGTAATAACAGTAAACTTATTTTAAAGCTTTAAGTTAACTAAACTATTAACCTTCAAAGTTAAAAATACAAGAAATTTATCCTTGCAAGCTTTAGTAAGTAATTACTACTTTAGAATTGCAGTCTAATATCATATATTGACTATAAAGCCAAAGTGATAAGAGGTATATTAACCATATATAAATTTACAATTTACAGCCTAAAATTTCAGCCACCTTACCCTTGAATAAATGATTATATTCTACAAATCATAAAGATATTGGAACTTTATATTTCATTTTTGGTATTTGATCTGGTATAGTAGGAACATCATTAAGATGATTAATTCGAATTGAATTAGGACAACCAGGATCATTTATTGGAGATGATCAAATTTATAATGTTATTGTAACAGCACACGCATTTATTATAATTTTCTTTATAGTTATACCTATTATAATTGGAGGATTCGGAAATTGACTAGTACCATTAATAATTGGAGCACCAGATATAGCATTCCCTCGAATGAATAATATAAGATTCTGACTATTACCCCCATCATTAACACTATTATTAGCAAGATCAATTGTAGATAATGGAGCAGGAACAGGATGAACTGTTTATCCACCTTTATCTAGAAATTTAGCACATGCCGGAGCATCAGTAGATTTAGCAATTTTCTCACTACACCTTGCAGGTGTATCATCAATTTTAGGTGCAGTTAATTTCATTTCAACAATTATTAATATACGATCAACAGGAATAACACCTGAACGAATACCACTATTTGTATGATCTGTAGGAATTACTGCATTATTATTATTATTATCATTACCAGTTCTAGCTGGTGCTATTACTATATTACTTACTGATCGTAATTTTAATACATCATTCTTTGATCCTGCCGGAGGAGGAGATCCTATTTTATATCAACACTTATTTTGATTTTTTGGACATCCAGAAGTTTACATTTTAATTTTACCAGGATTTGGATTAATTTCACATATTATTAGACAAGAAAGAGGTAAAAATGAAGCATTTGGAACACTAGGAATAATTTATGCAATACTAGCAATTGGATTATTAGGATTTGTAGTATGAGCACATCATATATTTACTGTAGGTATAGATGTAGATACACGAGCTTATTTTACATCAGCAACAATAATTATTGCCGTTCCAACAGGAATTAAGATCTTTAGATGATTAGCAACTTTACACGGGACAGTAATTAACTATAGACCCTCAGTACTATGAGCTCTGGGATTCGTTTTCTTATTTACATTAGGGGGACTTACAGGAGTTGTTCTAGCTAATTCATCTATTGATATTATTTTACATGACACATATTATGTAGTTGCACATTTCCACTATGTTTTATCTATAGGAGCTGTATTCGCAATTATTGGTAGATTCATTCAATGATTCCCGCTATTTACAGGAGTAACCATAAATCCTAAATGATTAAAAATACATTTTATAATTATATTCGTTGGAGTTAATATAACATTCTTCCCACAACATTTTCTTGGTCTAAGAGGTATACCTCGACGGTATTCAGACTATCCAGATAGATTTACTACATGAAATGTAGTATCATCAATTGGATCAACAATATCAGTAGTAGGAGTAGCTATATTCATCTTCATTATATGAGAAAGATTAGTGGCAAAACGAACAATTTTATTCCCTAGAAATATAAATACTAGAATTGAATGATTACAAAATTATCCACCAGCAGAACACTCATACTCAGAATTACCAATTCTAACATCATTCTAATATGGCAGATTAGTGCGATGAATTTAAGCTTCATTTATAAAGATTTTTCTTTTGTTAGAAATAGCAACATGATCAACAATAATATTACAAGACGCTAACTCACCATTAATAGAACAATTATCATTTTTTCATGACCATTCAATAATAATTTTAGCAATTATTACAGTAATAGTAGGATATTTAATATTAACTATATTTTTTAATAAAATAATTAACCGATATTTATTAGAAGGACAAACTATTGAATTAATTTGAACTATTTTACCAGCGGTAACACTAATTTTTATTGCATTACCATCATTACGATTATTATATTTAATAGATGAAATTAGAAGACCTAGATTAACTATTAAATCTATTGGTCATCAATGATACTGAAGATATGAATATTCAGATTTTTCTAATATTGAATTTGATTCATATATAAAGCCAACAGCAGAAATAGAAGAACAAGAATTTCGATTACTAGATGTAGATAACCGTATTATTTTACCTATAAATACACAAATTCGAGTACTTGTAACAGCAGCTGACGTTTTACACTCATGAGCAATACCAAGACTTGGTATTAAAATTGATGCAACACCAGGACGAATTAATCAAGGAAGACTTATAATAATACGACCTGGACTTATATATGGACAATGTTCAGAAATTTGTGGAGCAAATCATAGATTTATACCTATTGTAATCGAAAGAATTTCAATAAATCACTTTATTAACTGATTAAATTCTAATTCATTAAGTGGCTGAAAGATAAGCAATGGTCTCTTAAACCAATAAATAGTAAATTAACGAATACTCTTAATGGAAGAAATTAGTTTAAAATAAAACATTAGTTTGTCAAGCTAAAAATATTAATATTAATATTTCTTAATACCACAAATATCTCCAATATGATGAACAACATTATTCAGATTATTTTTATTATCATTCCTACTAGTAATAATAATTATATATTTTAATAAAGAATATAAACCAATTATACCTGAAATAGAAAAGAAAAGAAAAGAAATACTTAATTGAAAATGATAACAAATCTATTCTCAACATTTGACCCTGCAACAAGAGTTAATTTTTCATTAAATTGAATAAGAACTATAATCGTATTTTTAATACTTCCATCAATATATTGATTAATTCCTACACGATATAATATTATAATAAATATAATTATAGAAAAACTACACTCTGAATTTAAAATATTAATAAGAGAAAGAAAGAAGGGATTCACTTTAATATTTGTTTCATTATTTATATTTATTTTATTTAATAATTTAATAGGTTTATTGCCATACATCTTCACTAGATCAAGTCATTTAACATTTACTATAAGTATAGCATTACCTATTTGATTAAGATTAATAGTATTCGGATGAACAAATAAAACACAAGATATATTTGCACACTTAATTCCTGTCGGAACCCCCCCTGTGCTAATACCATTTATGGTTTTAATTGAAACAATTAGTAATTTAATTCGACCAGGATCATTAGCAGTACGATTAACTGCTAATATGATTGCTGGACATTTATTAATAAGATTATTAGGTAACAATATAACATCAGCAACGGGAATTATTATTCCTATTATAATGTTAGTGCAAATAATATTAATATTATTTGAAACAGCAGTAGCTGTTATTCAAGCATATGTATTTTCAGTATTAAGAACATTATACACTAGAGAAGTAGCCTATGAAATTACATCAAAATCACCCATATCATTTAGTAGATGCCAGACCATGACCTTTAACTGGATCAATTGGTGCTATAACTATAGTATCAGGATTAATTATATGATTCCATCAAGCAAGTACTAATTTATTAATAATAGGACTATTAATTATTATTTTAACAATAATCCAATGATGACGTGATGTAACCCGAGAAGGTACTTTTCAAGGAAAACATACAATTGCAGTAAGTAATGGATTAAAATGAGGTATAATTCTATTTATTGTATCAGAAGTATTCTTCTTCATTTCATTCTTTTGAGGATTCTTTCATAGAAGATTATCACCAACAGTCGAAATTGGAGCTATATGACCCCCTATAGGAATTAAGACATTTAATCCTATACAAATCCCATTATTAAATACAATAATTTTATTATGTTCAGGAATTACAGTAACATGAGCACATCACAGTTTAATGGAAGGTAATCATTCACAAGGAACTCAAGGGTTATTCTTTACAGTACTTTTAGGATTATACTTTACAGCATTACAAGGATTAGAATATTATGAATCTAGATTTACAATTAGAGATTCAGTTTATGGATCAACATTTTTTATAGCAACTGGGTTCCACGGATTACATGTAATTATTGGAACATCATTTTTAGCAGTATGTTTAATACGACACATAATATACCATTTCTCAAGAAAACATCACTTTGGATTTGAAGCAGCAGCATGATACTGACACTTTGTAGATGTAGTATGATTATTTTTATATATTTCAATTTACTGATGAGGTAGTTATTCTTTTAGTATAAAAAGTATATTTGACTTCCAATCAAAAGGTCTTAAATAAGAAAGAATAATTTATACAATTATATTAACAATATGTCTATCAATATTAATTTCAATTATTTTAATAATTTTATGTACAATTATTTCAAAAAATACAATTCTAGATCGAGAAAAAATATCTCCATTTGAATGTGGGTTTGATCCTAAAAGATCATCTCGAATACCTTTCTCTATTCAATTTTTTTTAATTGCAGTATTATTTCTAATTTTTGATATTGAAATTGTTATTATCTTACCAATAGTAATTACTTTAACTAATAGAATAATTAAAATATGATTTATTACAATTACAATATTTGTTATTATTTTATTAGCAGGATTATTCCACGAATGAAAAAATGGTATTTTAGAATGAGCTAATTGGGGTTGTAGTTAATAATAACATTTAATTTGCAATTAAAAAGTATTCTAATATGAATCTTCCTCAAAGTATTGAAGTAATAATTACATTTAGTTTCGACCTAAAAATAGAGTTAAATTAACTCCTTACTTAATATAATTAATTGAAGCCAAATTAGAGGCTTTTCACTGTTAATGAAAGAAATGATTAATTTTTAATCCAATTAAAAGAGAACGAAGTATCTAAAAGAAGCTGCTAACTATCTTTTAAAGCGGTTAAATTCCGTTTTTCTCTTATTTATTTAGTTTAAATAAAAACATTTCATTTTCAATGAAAAAATGAGTTATACTCAATAAATACCTGAAAAGTATATACTTATCCTAATATCTTCAATATTATACTTTAAATTTAAGCTATTCAAGTTTAAATAATTATTATAAATAAAATAAAGAAAAAAGAAAATATAAATAATTTAACATTATTATTAGAATAATAATAACTTAATTTACTAATAAAAGAGAAAAATAATAAAGAAGAATTAGAAATAATATGTTCTCCTCAACCTATGTCAATATTTTCAGAAAAAGATTTAGATAATAATAATCTATTATTATATATTATATAAGTACTAAATTTAGGTATAAACCATATAGAACCTATAAAATAAGAAACCTTATAATATAAATAAGAGAAAGAAACAAAATTAAAAGAAAAGAATGATAATTCATAACCTAACCAACCACCTAAAATAATAAAACACAAAGGTATTATCCTTAATAAAAAAGGTAATACAATAAGTGAAGGGGTTATAAAAATAAATCAACATAAAATTCTACCTCTAATAATAGATATTAAAGTAAGAAAAATTATAGAAATAATTATTTTACTATCCTCAAAATAACTTTGACAAACATATATATTACAACCATCACTTATACAATAATATACTAAACGTGTTGAATAAGCAACAGTCAAACCTACAGAAACAAAAAAAATTAAATATAAAAAAAAATTATAACCTCTTATTACATAAACCTCTAAAATTATATCCTTAGAATAAAATCCAGAAAGAAAAGGTAAACCACATAAAGATAAACTAGAAATACAAAAACAGGAACAAGTAAAAGGTAAATAATTAACTACTCCTCCTATATGACGAATATCTTGAGAATCACTTATACAATGAATAATTAAACCCGCACAAAGAAATAATAAAGCCTTAAAAAAAGCATGAGTTAATAAATGAAAGAAAGCTAACAAAGGAAAACCTAAAAACAAAATACTCATTATTAAACCTAATTGTCTTAAAGTAGAAAGAGCAATAATTTTTTTTAAATCATACTCGAAACTTGCACCAAGACCAGATATAAATATAGTTATTATAGAAATAACTACCAAAAAATAACAATCAATATTATTAAATAGTGAACTAAAACGAATTAAAAGATAAACACCAGCAGTAACCAAAGTAGAAGAATGAACTAAAGCAGATACAGGAGTTGGAGCAGCTATAGCTGCTGGTAATCAAGAAGAAAAAGGAATCTGAGCTCTTTTAGTAAATCCTGCTAAAACCAAAAAACAAATAAAATAAAATATTCAACCCTCCCAAATACAAGTATAATAAATATAATGTCAACTACCGAAATTTAATATTCAAGCAATAGATAAAAGAATTGCAACATCACCAATTCGATTAGTTAAAATAGTTAATATACCAGCATTATAAGATTTATAATTTTGAAAATAAATTACTAAACAATAAGAAACTAATCCTAAACCATCTCAACCAATTAAAATTCTAATTAAATTTGGTCTAACAATTATTATTACTATAGAAAAAACAAATAATAAAACTAAAATTAAAAACCGGACCTTATTCTCATCAGAAGATATATATCTCTGTCTATAAAAAATAACTATTGAAGAAATAAATAAAACACAAGATATAAAAATAAAAGATATTCAATCAAATAATAAAGTTATTGTTATTCTACAAGAATTTAAAGATAAAAATTCCCAATCAATAAAAATTATATAATCAATTATTAAAAAATAAATACCAATTATACCAAAAAGTGAAGCTAATATAAATAAAATAATAAATCTTAAATTATAAAGAGAAATTTTTAACATAGATTTGGGATAAAAATTTATACCTATAACACCACAAATTATTATTCTATATTAAACTACCCAAACTAATATCAAATTACAAAAATATCAGTTTTTAAAATAATTAAATTTAAAGGAATTCAATGATAAAAGATTAAAAAAAATTCCCGTACAGAACCAGAAGAAATACTTTTTAAACCTCTATATATAGAACCATGTTGGCTAATAGAATATATATAAATTCTATAACAACATCTCAAAAAAGATCTAAAAGCCAAAAATAATATTCTTAAAGAAGATCAACTAACTAATCTATTAATTAACATAATCTCTCCTAATAAATTTAAAGAAGGAGGACAAGCTATATTATTAGCTCTTATTAAAAATCAAAATAAAGATATTCTAGGTATGAAAGTGATTAAACCCTTATTAATATAAAAACTACGACTAGAAACACGTTCATATCTAATATTAGCCAAACAAAATAAAGCAGAAGAACATAAACCATGAGCAATTATTATAATTAAAGAGCCATATAAACCTCAAGTATTTAAAGTAAAAATACCACAAATTACTAAACCTATATGTCCAACTGAAGAATAAGCAATTAAAGATTTTATATCAGTTTGTGATAAACAAATAAAACCAACCAAAAATATACCAAATAAACTTAAACAAATTCAAATATAATTATATAAAATAGCATAATTATAAGAAAATAATATAACACGCATTAAACCATAACCACCTAATTTTAATAAAATACCAGCTAAAATTATAGAACCAGAAATAGGTGCTTCAACATGAGCCTTTGGTAACCAAAAATGAAAGAAAATTATAGGTATTTTAACTAAAAAAGCTAAAATTATACTTAAATAAAGGAAAAAGTTTAAATCAATACTAACTAAAAAATAAAAAAGAGTAAAAGAAATACTATTAATATAAAAAATACCAATAAGTAAAGGTAATGAAGCAAACAAAGTATAAAATAATAAATAGAACCCAGCTCTTAACCGTTCCGGTTGATATCCCCACCCAAAAATAAGAAAAAGGGTGGGAATAAGACTGGATTCAAAAAATAAATAGAATAAAAATATATTAGTAGTTGAAAAAGATAATATTAAAAATAATAAAAGTATAATACAAGTAAAAATAAATTCATTATTAAAATTATTTAATTTATAAATATTAAAAGAAGCCAATAATATTAATACTGTAATTCAAATTCTTAAAAAAATTAAAGATATAGATAAAATATCACCTCCAAATGAATATCTAATTAAACTATAATAAGTATTAAAAGGAGTACTAATAAAATAATAAAAAAATACTAATAATATATAATTTATAATTATTCATCAATTAACATAAAAAGATAATGGGATTAAAAAAATAAAAGAAAGTAATATACTTATCATACTAAAGAAGATAATGAAGAAATATTATCATTTCCATGACTTCGAATTATAGAAACTAAAATAGATAATCCTAAAGCCCCTTCACAAACGGAAAAAGTTAAAAAAATTAAACCAAAATAATTCTCATGTCCAAAAGATCTTAAAAAAGAAAAAAATGATAAAAACAAAATTAAAACTAAAAATTCTAAACTCAATAAAGTTAATAATAAATGTTTACGTATAGAACAAAAAACAGAAAGGCCCGAAATAAATATAATACCTACAAAAAGATAAAATATATTATCTATATTGATTAAATAATTTAACATAAGTTTTAATAGTTTAAAAAAAATAATGATCTTGTAAATCATAGATAGGAAAAACCCTTTAAAACTTCAGCAAGAAAGTTATAACTCCTTCTTTAATCCCCAAAATTAATATTTTAAATAAACTACCTGCTGAAATTATAATATTTTTATGTTTTATATTAACAATAAGATTAATTTTCCCATGATTGAAACATCCTTTAAGTATAGGATTAATTTTAATTTTACAAACTATAACAGTATCAATTATTAGAGGAATAATAATTAACTCATTCTGATTTTCATATATTTTATTTATTATTTTACTAGGGGGAGCATTAGTATTATTTATTTATATAGCATCAATTGCCTCTAATGAAAAATTCTACTTTTCATATAAAATATTTATATTTACATCATTTATAATAATAATATCTATTATTATATTCCTATTAACAGACTCAATAATAATTAATAAAATCAAAATTAATAGAAAAAATATCTTTATAGAAAATGAACAAATAATAAGATTAATTAAATTATTTAATACTCAAACTACTTCATTAACAATTATATTAGTAATATATTTATTAATTACAATAATTGCAATTACTTTTATTGTAAATATTTATGAAGGACCTATACGATCAAAAAACTAATGAAAATACCTATTCGAAAAAATCACCCATTAATTAAAATTGTAAATAATTCATTAATTGATTTACCTACTCCATCAAGAATTTCACTATGATGAAATTTTGGATCTTTACTAGGTATATGTTTAATAATTCAACTAGTAACAGGAATTTTTCTTGCTATACATTATACAGCAGATATTAATCTAGCATTTAGTAGTGTAATTCACATTTGTCGAGACGTTAATAATGGATGACTACTACGAAATTTACATGCAAATGGAGCATCATTATTTTTTATTTGTTTATATTTACATGTAGGACGTGGAATATATTATGGATCATATAAATTATTTATAACATGAGCTGTAGGTGTAGTTATATTATTAGTAATTATAGGAACTGCATTTTTAGGTTATGTTTTACCATGAGGACAAATATCATTTTGAGGGGCTACAGTAATTACTAACTTATTATCCGCTGTACCATATTTAGGAGGAGAATTAGTAAAATGATTATGAGGAGGATTTTCAATTGATAATGCTACATTAACTCGATTTTTTACATTACACTTTTTACTTCCATTTATTATTGCTGCATTAGCAATGGTACATTTATTATTTCTTCATCAAACAGGATCTAATAATCCCTTAGGAGTAAATGCAAACTTTGATAAAATTCCATTTCATCCATACTTTTCAATTAAAGATTTAATAGGAATAGTAATTACATTATTCTTATTTATTATATTAAACTTATTAGAACCACGTTTATTAGGAGATCCAGAAAATTTTCTACCAGCAAATCCATTAGTAACACCAGTTCATATTCAACCAGAATGATATTTTTTATTTGCTTATGCAATTCTACGATCAATTCCCAATAAATTAGGAGGAGTTATTGCAATGGTTATATCTATTGCAATCATTTTAATCTTACCATTTACTAATAAAGGAAAATTCCAAAGACTAAAATTTTACCCATTTAATCAATTACTATTTTGAAGATTGTTAGCTATTCTAATTCTATTAACATGAATTGGAGCACGACCAGCAGAAGAACCATACATTTTTGTAGGACAAACACTTACAGTATTATATTTTTTATATTACATTATTAATCCTATAATTATTAAAATCTGAGATAAATTAACAGAATAGTTAAGAAGCTTAAGAAAGCATATATTTTGAAAATATAAGAAAGAGGTTAAATTCCTCTATTAACTTTCACAAAAAATAATGATTTAAAAAATTAAAAATATGAAAACTAGAAATCCAGAAAAAAATAACAAATAATTTAAAGATATTGGTAAAAAAACCCTTCATGTCAAATATATTAATTTATCATAACGAAAACGAGGTAAAGTCCCCCGAACCCAAATAAATATGAAAACCAAAAATACTACCTTTAAATAAAAAAATAAAGAATAAATATCACAACCTAAAAAAATAATACAACACAATAATCTTATAAAAATAATATTTATATATTCAGAAAGAAAAATAAAAGCAAAACCACCTCTTCTATATTCAATATTAAAACCTGAAACGAGTTCAGATTCACCCTCAGCAAAATCAAAAGGAGAACGATTTGTCTCAGCTAAACAAGAAGAAAATCAAGCAAAAAATAAAGGAAAAGAAAAAAATAAAAACCAAGAATACTGTTGATAATATATAAAATCAATAAAATTAAAACTAAAAATAAATAATAATATACAAACTAAGATTAAAGCTATACTTACTTCATAAGAAATAGTTTGTGCAACAGCACGTAAACTCCCTAATAAAGCATAATTAGAATTTGAAGATCAACCACATATTAATACACCATATACCCCTAAACCAGTACAACAGAAAAAAAATAAAACACCTAAATTAAAACTATATACATTAACTATAAAAGGAAATAAAACTCATAATAAAAATGACAATACTAATATTAAAATAGGAGAACTATAATAAATAATAAAATTAGAAAGATAAGGAAAAGTTTGTTCCTTAAAAAATAATTTAATACCATCGGAAAAAGGTTGTAATAAACCTATTAAACCAACCTTATTAGGACCTTTACGTAATTGAATATAACCTAAGACCTTACGCTCAAGTAAAGTTACAAAAGCCACAGCTACTAAAACTAAAATAATTAATACTAAAATAGAAACAAGAAACATTACTATTTGTAATTTAAATTACATAAATGAATTCTAAATTCATTGCACTAATCTGCCAAAATAGTAATTTTACTCAAAATATAATAATTATATTATAAATATTTGGTCCTTTCGTACTAAAATATTTTAAAAAATTAAGGATAGAAACCAACCTGGCTCACGCCGGTTTGAACTCAAATCATGTAAGAATTTAAAGGTCGAACAGACCTAGTAAATGAAATTCTGCACCCATTACTAATCTTAATTCAACATCGAGGTCGCAAACTCCTTTATCGATAAGAACTCTCCAAAAGAATTACGCTGTTATCCCTAAGGTAACTTAATCTTTTAATCAAAAATATTGGATCAAAAATACATTAATTTATGAATTAAATAAAGAAAAGTTAAAAATATTTTCCTGTCACCCCAACAAAATTTAAATAAATATATATTTAAATAATTATCAAAATTAAATAATTACTTATTTAAATAAAGTTCTATAGGGTCTTCTCGTCCTATAATAAAATTTGAGCTTTTTAACTCAAAAATTAAATTCATTATTTTAAAATAAAGAAAGTATATATCTCGTCCAACCGTTCATTCTAGCCTCCAATTAAAAGACAAGTGATTATGCTACCTTTGCACGGTTAAAATACCGCGGCCATTGAAAATCATTGGGCAGGTTAGACCTTATATAAATTACAAAAGGACATGTTTTTGTTAAACAGGCGGAAATAAAATTTGCCGAATTCCTATATTTTAATTATTAAAAATACTAATTTTATCATTATTATATATATAATAAAATTATATAAAACAATTTAATAAAAAATTAAATAAAAATAAATCAAAAATATTAAAAATAAACTATAACGAAATGAAAGATGGCTGTTATTAAGCCTACAAAAAATTATTGTAAAATTTAAATTATAAAAATAAACTCGAGCTTATCCCCAAGAATATTAGAAACAAAAATAATTAATAATTAAATTAATTAATAACAATTGTATCCTAAATTAAATTTATATATTAAATAACCAGATATAAAAAATTGAATAGCATATCACCTCTATTTTAATATTAAAAATTGTTTTGTCACAAAAATAAACATATTAAAATAAATCTTTTTATTTCGGGAAAGTTAAATTCATTAACTTTAAATTAATAAACCCTGATACAAAAGGTAAATCAAATAAAGACTACTTTTAAATAAAAATAAAAAATCCTACACAGTACAATAAACTATAATATAAAATATTATTTCTATACAATATACTAAAACATAAAAATATTTTTTATAAAAAATAAATAAAATAAAATTAATAATAATTTTATAATTATCAAATTAAGTTGAATTGCACAACTAAATTATTAATGTAAATAATAATACTTACTTCAAGTTCTAATTTGATATAATACTAGGCACACCTTCCGGTAAGCCTACTTTGTTACGACTTATCTCATCTTAATAACGAGAGTGACGGGCGATGTGTACATAATTTAGAGCTATAATCATAATTTTATTCTAAAAAATATTACTCCCAAATCCAATTTCAAATTATTTTCCATATAATAATCCATTATTATATTAAATGTAACCCATCTCTACTTTATTATAACTGCACCTTGACCTAACATTTTCCTAATTAAAGATTAAAGAAAATTACTCTTATAAGACATTCAATGACAGAGGTATACAAGTAAAAATAAAGTAATATTAAACGTGGATTATCAATTACAGGACAGGTTCCTCTGGAAAGATTAAATTACCGCCAAATTCTTTAAATTTAAAGATCATAACTATTAATATTAAGGTTATAAATTTACAATTAAAATAATAGGGTATCTAATCCTAGTCTAATACATAATTTTCATATATTATAATAAACCTAAATTTAATAAAAAATTGAAATTTCACCTAACAAAATTTAATTAAAATTAAAAATATATAAATAATACAAACCAATAAACTTCACTAGCCCTTTTTGTATAACCGCGACTGCTGGCACAAAATTTGTCAGAGCTTAATTAATTACCTATTTCTCCTAATAAGAATAAATAATACTAAATACTGCGAATAAATATAAATCTAATTCATTAAGAAAAAGAATATAACACATAAAAATATACATGTAAAAGCATAATATAATGAAAACAAAAGCAAGAATCAAACTTTTAAAAAAAGGGTATAGCGAATCGGGACTTAGTCCCCCCCTCCCTATACCGTCTCCTTGAACCTTTCACCATTTATGACTCCCATATTAACTATTTCCTTACCACTAATTACCTCTATCCTACATTACCTGATACCTTATTATCATTCCCGTTACTCTTACATTACCTGTAGTACCTTTAACCCCTTTATATACCTATACCCTTACCGGACAACCCACTAAATACCTATTAGACATGCACTCTTATATAACCCCTTCACTTTTTCCTTATTAGCTTCACCTTTTTGTTCCTGTTACCTGTTTACCCCTATTATCTACTAAGTACCTATATTACCCCTTAAATGTTTATTACTCTCCTCATTCCTGTTACTTTCCTATACCTAAATACTCTCCTCTCTTATCGCCATAGAACCCCTTATAGATTAACAAATAGTTATTAGAAATATAAATTTAATTTTTAAATAAAATTATATTCTAATTGTGAAACAATTGGATTCGGATCCTATTATTAATATAAAATATACATTTTATTGTAACCCGAATATAATTCTTTAATTATATA